ACTCTCATTGGGTGGTAGGTGCTGGTAACATCAGCTTGAGCATGGCTAACTGGGGTGCTGGTGCTTTTTCTGTGCAGAATGTGGATCTTAATACTCCTTTTAGAGAAGTTATTCAATCTGCTGATTTTTCTACCTTAGTTCTGCCTAGCTTATCCACAGAGGCTCAATCTATTTTGTAAGATATCTCTCTAGATTCTGACATCCCAGATAGACTAGTTTGGCATCATTCCCCTTCAGGTCTTTTCTCCTCTGCTTCCTATTGGCATTTTCCCAGAATTCATGGCCAAAAAAGTCCTTGGTGGTCTCTATTATGGAACCAGTGGCTTCCTCCTAAGATGGGTTGATTCTCTTCTTCTGGAGATTCCTCAGGAATGCTCTTCCTATGGATGACAGGCTCAGATACATGGGCTTTCAAATGCCTTATCAATTTCATTTCTGCATTAGAAGTCAACAGGATTCTTTACTTCATTTGTTTTGTCAAGGTGAAACTGCCTCTCATATTCACAGTCAGAAGCACTAGCCTTCCTCTTCGATTCAAGCAAGTCGACCATTGAATCTATTAAACTGGGCCGCTTCTTCCCCCTCCGCAGGAAGACTTCCTTCTTTCCCTTGCCTGGCTGGTTATCTCAAACCGGCATTCGAACCCACAAAGCCTAGCCGCACCGCCATTGTGCTATTAGCCCTACGCCTAGAAAGCCTCAGTTACAGACTGAACTTACCTATAGGAGGAGGTTTGATTCCATTGCCATTTACTGTTCCATGCGATCTTTACACCGACACCCCCATCTATCCAAAGGAGAATCAGCTGAAAGAAGAGAGAGCCCCCTTCCCGTTGTTGTCTCTAACTAAACCACCACCAGTACACTCTTCCACTACAGATGCTGAAAACCCGATTCCTTCCCAGGCTTTTCTCTTATCCCTGACTTGCTAGTACTCAACCTAGAGATGAAAGAAGTAAGAGCCCCCTCTTGTCGCAAAATAGTAAATTAGGTTCAGTTGGAAAAACAGCTATAAATGACCACTACGAACGAAGGATGCAAGTCCTCTCAACAAACTCCATATCTGCAGAAAAAATGCCACTATTCTAAATTAATATAGTAAGGCGTTTCTAATCTTCCTCGCAGCAAGACTTCTGAAAGCCAGTTGCTAAGAAAAAGATTAGAACAAGAGGGCTCTGGCGATTTCGGAACTAGCTTGACTCATTCCACCCAGCAAGTCTGGGGTGAACGAGAACTAGTTCATCACCAACATGCTTAACTCCTAGGACTTTTGGGATTGAATACTCTTACTCTTTTTGACCAAAAGATGGTGAAGAGAGGAGCTAGATAGAAGTAGTTTTGAATGAGGAGAGGGAAATCTGGCCATTAGTTAAGTCATTTTTTGTTTGGTCATAAGTTGGTTAGAGAAAAGTAATTAGTTCAGTTTTAGGCATACACTAATAGTAGGTTACGATTCAAAAGAAAGAGAGATTCAAGCCAATCGACCGGCTAAGAGGACTATTCAAATTCGAAAGTAGATGTTCATGCTCATACAGTTGCAAAATGACACTTGACCTATTTCCCTCATAGACAGACATGGAAATTAGAAAGTGTCTATCTTATATAGCTGTCAAATGAGACTTTCACTTTTCCCTTCGTAGAGCAGATCATGAATTGAAAAAGTTCTATCTGGGCAAAATCTCATTTTTTTCTAGATTTCCCTTCATTTAGGGCACCAATCCCGACTTCTCCCGTTGCTATAGTATAATAAGAGATAGGCGCCTACCTTAAAGTCACCTATCGACACTCAAGCCTGTTCATCCTGCTTTCTTTCCTTTATAAGACTGGAAGAGATAGAAGGCTCTCCTGTCTTTGCCCATTGATAGATATGCCTGAAGTACCGAAACTCTCTCCCTTAGGGCTCTCTTTCCGTAAGCCGGTGAGGAGTGAGGGATCTACTGAGACTGAGCCATCTTCGCTAGCCGATCTGTCAGTTCTATAGGGTATGAAGCTCTTTCCTAGTATTGGGTTCAGGAATTCATGCTCGCAGGTAAAGAGACTAAAGAAACAAGAACAGAAACAGTCTCTTGAAAGAAGGGAGCATTTGCCCACTCTGTGGTACATGAGCTCCTCGTCCAACTTACTGTCTTCCGATTTCATATCAGTTACAAGCTTGTCATTTCAATCACTTGCTACCTTTAAAGGAAAGCAGTTCGCCCATTGAATCGATTAATCTAAGTCCCCTTCCTATAGAGTGAACGTGAAAGCCGGTCTATAGTCCACCATGCTAATGGAATGTCAGTGACACAAGTAGTAAATTCATTCGTTGACAGGAGCGAGCAGAAAGAGAGAGCGTAAAGAGGGTCTTATCATGAATATTGGCCTGCTTTCCTTTCTCCTGTTGCAGTAGACTACAGTCTTACCACTATAATAGAAATAGAAAATAGGTCCAAAAGCAGGAAGCACAGTCAGGAAGGTAAGTTAGAACTCTTTTCTGAATTCCTATCTATAAAGTCAGGCTTGTCTATACAATACAACAAAGTGAGGTAAAATCATTAGTTAGGCTAGTGGGAAAAAATGACTCTGTTTCCGTCTTTTGAAAGAAGTAAGGTGTTCTTCCTTCATCCTCCATCCACACTATGAGGGCCGGCCGGAATATGTTTGGCTGTTCAATAGCCAATTCCATTTCGGTTCATTTTGGTATGCTGGGAAGATGAAGAGATGAACTTTGGAATTCAGTTACAGAGAAATTCAGCAAGAAGCTTTCGGGTTGGAAAGGTGCCCGCCCTATTAGGTCAAGCTGGTAAGGCCTTGTTTTTAATGAAATCCACCCTTCAAAGCTTGCCTTTATTCCCTCCTTGTCCGGGGTCCCGAAAGGAATGGCTGCTAGGATTGAAGGAATTCGGACGAGATGTCCACGGTCTGGTGTTGGATGGAGAGACAGAATTCATCTCATCGCATGGGAGAAGGCTCTCCGAAGCTTCGATTTGGAGGCTTGGGCTGGAGCTCTAGCTAGTTGGACTAGAAGCTAGTTATTCCGGTCTACTTGTTGGGCAGGCCGGCCCTCCTTCATCCCTTCGTTCCAATCCATCCAGACAACTATGGCAACCCGTACTAATTGCCCTTGCACTGATACCAGTAAGGGGAGCGTCGGCCAGGGGAAAAATCGCACAGACTTATATACAGGGGAAGGACCTTAGAATCTTGTATAAGAAAGGAAAGATTTCAAAAAGCAGATTAGGTACTTCCAACAGGAGAATAAGAAAGGAAGAAAGAAGAGTGGAGAAAAAGGGAAATGGAATTCTTCACAAAGGGAGGGAACGCAAGGGGGACAGCACTAATAAATCGGAAAAGGGGTCAAAGGAAGGGACACATCTTGATAGGGCAACAACCGGGGATAGGATATGGAAAGAGATCAACATGTTTTCTCGAACGAACAGATTTACACCGTCAATGACAGCGCACCAAGGGAACAACGGACAATCACGGCAAAGGCAAGCACGAATGCTGCTGCCTACGAGACCGGAATCTTACACTGTGCGCAGAGAACCCCTCTCACTTTAGACAGAGAGGGAATGACGATGGGTAGCCAAACCGTGAGGCGAAGAACTCAACCGCTATACACGAGGGAGCAAGTGGAAAGAGTAGAGCAGCACCTTGCCGTAGAGAGGGTCCTAGAAAGGTTAAGAGTTCTGCACCGGTTGGAGTGGAATAGGAATCTAAAACAGAATTCGATCAATTGGCTTTAACGAACCTATTTCATTAGAATGATCGAAGAACCCGCTTATCTATAGAAAGAGGGAGAGAGAATGAGAAATCACTCGACTGTTAAGGAGAGGAGGGGAGAGTTCGACCGCCCTAAGCCAACCAGAACGGCAAAGAAGAGTTCTATTCGGCGACCGGTAGGGAGAGGAGAGGATGGGAGGAGAGAACGTCGACCATAAGGGAGACAGCAGTTACTTCGATGTGAGCAGAGTGCCCATTTCCTTACTTAGACTAACCTTCGTTTAGAAAGTCTCTCCCCTCGCTCTGACTCTTCCCATACTAAGACTTTTGTTGATCTACCTTTGACTTACTTCCTATCTCTACCCTTGATCCAAGGTAGCCGAAGGACGGATTTTTACTAAGCTTTGCTGAAAAAAGCTGCAAACTTCAGTTCCGAAACTTTAGTCTTAACTTCGTTTAGTCAGAAGAACTTAGAACGGCGGTAGCAGGGCGAAAGGCAAGGTCACATCCTGCCGTCATAGCTTGCCCCCCATTGCTTCGTACGAGACAGAAAATCAAAAATGGAAATAGTGAATCAAGATCTAGACTATCCTCTATCCGGATATATATGCCCCTATGAGCGACTATGCCGATCTTTATATGTTTTGGCCACGTGCGTTTCCGCTAAGAAGAAGAAGGTTTGGATCTTTAAACCTTAAGAGGATGCTATCGAATGTGCTCTTGGCGCACGTGAGGGATGTGACCTATGTTAGGTCCATAAGATAGCACAGCTTTTGGTGTTCTATGATTCACCTCCGAATAATGAGTAGATAGGGAAGAGCTTTTTATTTTTCTCTTCATAGAAGACTGATGGGTGGAGCAAGAGGTCAAATTACTATAGAAAGAAGAGTTGTAAACTATAGGACTTCTTTTTCTAGTAGTAAGATTTAGGGTTTTTTCGTTCCTTCTCTTCGATAAGAATATCGATTTGAAATGATAAAAATTCCTCTTGATTCTCTTGTGTTCAGCGAAAGAACTGCCTAAGCATACTTTTTCGGATCCAAACTTCTTTGTTCTTTCTAAGTCTTCGTCTTGCATAGAAGAACGCAACTGTTGCAAAAACGGGTCTTTCAGTAGTAGGCGGCATCCCCTCTTAGTTTTAAGTAAGCGGAACCATTCCGTTTTGGTTCTTCTCCACATTCTTACCGGGCTATCCAGGGATTTTCCTATGATTTTAGAAACTGAAATTTCGATATAGAAGGATCTCCTTATTTCTGAATAGATTATAGCATCATTTTCTTTCAAAGATATGAAATCACCTTGGGAAACTTGAAAAGAAGTAATGCTGACTATTACATTATTCACACAAAGCCTTCGATGACTTATCGGCTGCCTTGCTTGAGGAAGAGTTTCACTAAAATGGAGACGAACCGGAATAACGTCCGATCTTGTTTCTGGATTGAGTGGAAAAGGGATATATGAAGTTCGTTCTGTTCCTCTATGCATCTCTGTGATGGGTAAATCTCCATGAAAAAGGGGCAACTTTCGTGTAGTTTGTAATTGGATGTAACTATTCAGATTTTTTCGAGAATAAATCATTCTCTTAACAGATCTCGTCTTGTTCCTCAATCTTCGAAGAATGCGGCGTTGTATTATTGTAAGTTCCCTGTTCCAAACATTTCCTTCAAGTAGACGACAAGTTTTAAATCTTAATGCAGGCATTCCTCCCTCACATGCATTTGCAACAGATTCTTACCAAGACCGGTAATCCCCATAGACACACGGCCATTCTCGGCATCTTCACTGTTGCCCCTCTTCTCAAAGCCTTTCGAAATGTCAATGTGACATTTTCTTCTTTCCCCGGGATACTATTGGCTTACTCTTCTTTTCCTTCGGCGAGGATACCTTAGTTCCAATCGTTTGAGGAAAGTCGGCATTCTTAGTTGAAAGGAAAGGACTTCTACCATGAACGGACTCTTTGCCTTGGGGAAAGAACTTCCTTGGCTTACTAATGACCACTTCGAGAAGAACCTATTTGAAGTCTAATGCCACATCTGACTCAACAGCTCCTTCTTCCTCTGAGAACTCTACTTTGATTCCTGCCTCCACTACTGGTGTGTCTTCTGCCGTTCCCAGTGCTTCCCTAGTGGCATCTTCACTCATGACAGACTCAAGCATCGAGTCTTCATCGCTGTCACAGGCTACGGCTTTGCAGTCCTACACCACTGCATCTGGTTCGTTGTCCTTTGTGAACCCGAAACCATTGTTGCCCTCTTATCGGGTTCATGGACCGACTGCAGGACCCTCGGCATCTATTCCACAGCCCTCCAGTCATGTTTTCATGCCTTCCCCACAGGTATATACCACGGTTCCCTCTGCTGCCTTCTCACCGTTATACACCATGTCTTCCAATGCATCTCCTCAATCTTTCCCTTCCACCTACCAGAACCCATCATCCTTCTCACCTGCGCCCCTTCTTGCTGCACCCATCTCGTATCCATAAAGCTAGACTGACGCAACTATCTTCTCTGGAAATCGCAGTTTGAACCTATACTCATCAGTAATGATTTAATGGGCTATGTGTAGGGGACCTTCCCATGTTCCCCTCAATTCATCAGTGATGCCGAAGGAAGGGCTCATCTCAACCCCGCTTATAGTGCTTGGGTGAGAACGGATCAAAGTGTTCGCTCTTGGTTGAACGCGACACTCTCAGTGGACATGTTGACGGGTCTACAATAGAATATGAAAACAAAACATATATGGATGTTTGGATGGCTTTAGAGCAAAGATTTTTTTATCAGTCCACGGCTAAAGAAATGAAATTGAAGTTCGATATTCAGAATAACAGGAAAGGTAACAAGCCTATGGATGCCTATTTACGGGAACTGAAGTCTATGGTTGATGCCTTGGCTGCTATCAACTCTCTTCTATGTCCCCAAAGTAGTTTTCACTACAAAGCCCTTTGAATATGAAGCTTTTGTTACAACCATCTCCGACTCTAAGACTGTTCCATCGTTTGAGGAGCTGCGGACTAAGGTCCTTAACCAAGAATCGCGTCTTCATCGCATACAAGCTGCACAACACAGTGAGCAGCAATCAGCCTTTGTGTCTCAGACTTCAGCTGCTTCTGATAATCGTTCCTCTCGCTCCAACTACAATGGAGCTCGCAACAACAATGGGCGAAATCAACAACTGATTCTACGCATTGCTCTTCCAAGCCCTTATTCCCAAGTCACCTTAACTAGTTCTCCGCACCTGTCTGTAACGGACCCTCTGCCTTTAGCTACAAATAAAGACTCTCAAGAATGATGGGACTGTCTTAGAGGCCTGAATCCTTTGGATAGTGGTCAGGAAGATACCTTTAACCCCTGAACACACTGGCAGTGCTTGGCCTTTGATGGCTTTGAGAGTCTTGAAAACAATGTAGTATTCCGCCAGGAGCATTTGCCACCTTGCTATCCCCCCAGAGAGAGAGGCTTTCTCGAATATGTATTTCAGTGCGCCCATGCGAGCGATGAGCCAAGTTGTGTGATAAAGCATGTACTGCCAGAGCAGCCCAAGCGAATGCGCAGCACGTCCGTTCTAGTGCTGAATATCTGTTCTCGTAATCCGTGAACTTCTTTCTCAGTTAGTTCGTGGGATCGGCATCTCCTGAATGGCTTTCACCTTGTCGGGATACATCTCACTCATCTTCTGCACAGGCTACACCATGACCGTTCCCAACGACCGGAACAGTGACACATGCACAGTTTCTTGGGCGCATTACCCAGGAAGAGTGGCTGGCTGCCTCATCTCGAAAGCCATTAATGACTCTTAT